AAGGGGAGATTCGACCTCCTAGAGTTCAACTCCCGCTCTCAACCCATGAACAATATGAGTCCGAAGCTTCTTTCGTAACTCCCGGAATTTCTTCGTAGTGACTCCGTTCCATGCCTCATTTCATAGGGAAGCCCAAAGTGGCTCTATTTCATTCTATTTCACTTCCTAGCACTTCCTATCATTTAATATCCATCCCTTTGGTCTTATTTACATAAGAGATGTCATTTATAGTCTATCTCTTTCTATATATGGAAAGTCAAGAAATTCTCATCGAAACATCGAGAAATTGTGCATATAGAAAACTCTAAAGAAAGAAAAAAAGGAGACCCATGCCATGATTTTCAAATCTTTTCTACCTTTTCTACTTAGTAGTCTAAGTTTCTCGATGAGGATAATTAATTCGGTCGTTGTGGTCGGACTCTATTATGGATTTCTGACCACATTCTCCATAGGTCCCTCTTAGATCTTCTTTCTCCAATCTTGGATTAGGGAAGAAGGAGATATTCGCGACTACTGGCGGTTTCATTATGGGGCAGCTCATGATCTTCATATCGATCTATTATCCACCTCTGCATCTATTCTTTCTTAGCTAAACGGGTGGAAGATCCATCCAATTTGGTTATATCATGGACTCGAAAAGCGGATCTGAATGTGACTGAAATGCACGATCTTCACAGGTATCACTTTTCACGATACCTAAAAGATGGAATAGCGATTTTCGAACCATTTCCTATACGAGAATGGTTTCCATTACTTTGAGAAATGGATTCTATATCAAACTATAGCTATTGCATTAAAGAAGAAAAGAAACTAATAGAAGTCGAAGACGCGGAATGGTAGTGAATAGAGAGAAAGATTCTTCTGATTTTCTTGTTCCTGAAAATATTCTATCTATCTCCTAGACGCCGTAGAGAATTGAGAATTTTCATGTCTTTCAATTCTCGTACTCGTAATTGGAAAGTTACGGAAGGAGGTCCATCATTTTGCAATGAAAACAACATAAAAAACTCTGGACAATTTCGAAATCAGGCCAAGCGTCTTAATACATATGCAAAAAAATGCATTATTGGCCCACCATTGATTAGAAGATTTAGCTTGTATGAATCGCTATTGGTTTGATACGAATAATGGCAGTCGTTTCAGTATGTTAAGGATACAGATGTATCCACAATTCATTTAGAGTTACTTAATAGCCTATTTCTTATACCATATCTCTATCCCGTGAAATTCTCGAGCCGAAAGATGGATGCATATGCTGTGTTTCATTTTGCTAAACGATATCAATTAAATGGTGTATCAATTCCATAAATTGGATATAGCAATAAATAAATCAGCAAAATTCTTTTATTTTAGATAGAAGAAATGTTTCTTCTATCTAAAATAAAAGAATGTACCCTTCTATCCAAATCCAATTTGCATCGATAAAATAAATCCAAATTCCAGTAGTAGATGAATAATTGCAAATTTTTGTGTGTACGAGATTAGAATAACTTCAAAATAACTGACATAATTTTTTATTTTTCCTGATCAGAAAAATACATGAAAAAAAAAGGAGGTAGAAAAATTTTGGGATTTATGGTTAAAGAAGAAAAAGAAGAAAACAGAGGTTCTGTTGAATTTCAAGTATTCAGTTTCACCAATAAGATACGGAGACTTGCTTCACATTTGGAATTACACAAAAAAGATTTTTCATCGGAAAGAGGTCTACGAAGACTTTTGGGAAAACGTCAACGTTTGCTGGCTTATTTGGCAAAGAAAAATAGAGTACGTTATAAGAAATTAATCAGTCAGTTGGATATTCGGGAGAAGTAATTTAATCGTTCGAATTTTTTTCTTATTTTATTAGTAGTCTTATAGTAGTCTTAGATTTTGCATTTTGATGAGCCTCGTTTTGAGGAATTCATGGAATAATCCATTTTCATGGAATAATGAATTAAGGAAGAAAGGATATGAGTCTACCGCTTACAAGAAAAGATCTCATGATAGTCAATATGGGCCCTCAGCACCCATCAATGCATGGTGTTCTTCGACTGATCGTTACTCTCGATGGTGAAGATGTTATTGATTGTGAACCCATATTAGGCTATTTACACAGAGGAATGGAAAAAATCGCGGAAAACCGAACTATTATACAATACTTACCTTATGTAACACGGTGGGATTATTTAGCTACTATGTTTACAGAAGCAATAACGGTAAATGCACCAGAATTCTTGGAGAATATTCAAATACCCCAAAGAGCCAGCTATATTAGGGTAATTATGTTAGAGTTGAGCCGTATAGCTTCTCACTTGTTATGGCTTGGACCTTTTATGGCGGATCTAGGCGCACAGACCCCTTTTTTCTATATTTTTAGAGAGAGAGAATTGATATATGATCTATTTGAAGCTGCTACAGGTATGCGAATGATGCATAATTACTTTCGCATCGGAGGGGTAGCCGCCGATCTACCTTATGGATGGGTCGATAAATGTTTAGATTTCTGTGATTATTTTTTACGAGGAGTTGTTGAATATCAACAACTTATTACACGGAATCCCGTTTTTTTAGAACGAGTTGAAGGAGTCGGTTTTATTAGCGGAGAAGAAGCAGTAAATTGGGGCTTATCGGGACCGATGTTACGAGCTTCTGGAATAGAATGGGATCTTCGTAAAGTCGATCCTTATGAGTCTTACAACCAATTCGATTGGAAAGTCCAATGGCAAAAAGAAGGGGATTCATTAGCTCGCTATTTAGTACGAATGGGTGAAATGAGGGAATCCATCAAAATTATTCAACAGGCTGTAGAGAAAATTCCTGGAGGCCCTTATGAGAATTTAGAAGTCCGACGCTTTAAGAAAACAAAGAATTCCGAATGGAATGATTTTGAATATCGATTTCTTGGTAAAAAACCTTCGCCCAATTTTGAATTGTCAAAGCAAGAGCTTTATGTAAGAGTGGAAGCTCCAAAAGGTGAATTAGGAATTTATCTGGTAGGAGATGATAGTCTTTTCCCCTGGAGATGGAAAATTCGTCCACCCGGTTTTATTAATTTGCAAATTCTTCCTCAACTAGTTAAAAAAATGAAATTGGCTGATATCATGACGATATTAGGTAGTATAGATATCATTATGGGGGAAGTTGATCGTTGAAATGATAATAGATAGGGTAGAGATAGAAACTATCAATTCTTTTTCGAAATCGGAATTATTAAAAGAAGTCTATGGACTGATATGGATTCTACCCATTTTGACCCTCCTACTGGGAATCACAATAGAAGTACTCGTAATTGTGTGGTTAGAAAGAGAAATATCCGCATCGATACAACAACGTATTGGTCCTGAATATGCTGGCCCCCTGGGACTGCTTCAAGCTATAGCCGATGGAACTAAGCTACTTTTTAAGGAGGATATCCTGCCATCCCGAGGAGATATTCCTTTATTTAGCATTGGACCTTCTATAGCAGTCATATCAATTTTATTAAGTTTTTTAGTTATCCCTTTGGGATATCGTTTTGTTTTAGCCGATCTTAGTATTGGTGTTTTTTTATGGATTGCCATTTCAAGTATTGCTCCTATTGGTCTTCTTATGGCAGGATATAGCTCAAATAATAAATATTCTTTTTCAGGCGGTCTACGAGCTGCTGCTCAATCTATTAGTTATGAAATACCATTAACTTTTTGTGTGCTAGCAATATCTCTACGTGTGATTCGTTAAAATAGGATCTTTTTCCTCCAAAATCCATTGAATATTTATCTTCCTTTTCTTATTCTGTATTCGGGTTGGTAAGTTAAACTAGATAGCTATATGAGTGAAACAAAACAGCTTATTAATTTGTAGTAAAAAGAAAAAATCTCATTTCCTACGTACAAGAAAAAAGTTGAAGTAAACATAAGTAGTGTAAACTCTTTACCCCAAGGTTGATATTTTTTGATTAGTCATCATATCTTGAAGCGGGCAAGAATAAAGGATTCGCGATATGGAATTCCATTACTAGAATATTCCGAGTTATTACTATAACTTATAATCATAAGGGGAATCCATCAAAAATTAGTGAGGGGTTAGGAACACTAAAGTACATAAAGGATTAGTAATGAGGGAATCTAAGACATTAGGGATTTTTCCTCATAAAAGGAATCATAATAAGGACTTGAAATTGGTGGAAATGATCAAGTAGTACTTTCTTCGGATTCCGATCCAGAGTATGTTCCCTTTCACTTGTTAAAGAAATGGCTATCAAGAACGAATTAATCCTTTATTCCTTTTTTCTTTTTAAGTACCCTTCCCCGGGGAAAGAAGAATAGGACAAAAGATATGGAATGCAATACAAAAAAAAGATATTTATTTATTCTTTCCTTCCTCTATTCATATTAATACAGAATTCCTCATGAATTAATGCCTAATTCTTTAATTAATGCCTAATTCTTTTCATTTATTAATTGCTATAACGAGTGTTTTATTCCAAGATTAAGTTATTACTGAACAAAGAAAAATTTTCATTATATTATAAAGGACGAGATCAATTCGGAAGCGCTTTTTCTTATTCTAGCAGACGGAATTCCTTTGGTCTAATTTAGGACTTTCCAATCGATTTTATCTTACCTAATTCTATCTATGCCCAGGGGGATAATACCGAAACGAAACAACCCTTTCCTTTTTTCTGATCATAGAGAAGCCGTATGAAGCTAAGGTTTCATGTACGGTTTTGGAATAGCGGTGGGAACTGTGATGTTATCATCGACTATGATTATCTAACAGTTCAAGTACAGTTGATATAGTTGAAGCACAGTCAAAATATGGTTTTTTTGGATGGAATCTTTGGCGTCAGCCTATAGGTTTTCTGGTTTTTCTAATTTCTTCTTTGGCAGAATGTGAAAGATTACCCTTTGATTTACCAGAAGCAGAGGAAGAATTAGTAGCAGGTTATCAAACTGAATATTCCGGTATCAAATATGGTTTATTTTATCTTGTTTCTTACCTAAATTTATTAGTTTCCTCTTTATTTGTAACAGTTCTCTACTTAGGCGGGTGGAATTTCTCTATTCCCTATATATCCTTTTTTGAATTTTTCCAAATGAATAAAATGGTTGGAATTTTGGAAATGACAATGGGTATCTTTATTACATTAACTAAAGCTTATTTATTCCTCTTCATTTCTATCACAATAAGATGGACTTTACCCAGGATGAGAATGGATCAGTTATTAAATCTTGGATGGAAATTTCTTTTACCTATTTCCCTGGGCAATCTCTTATTAACAACTTCTTCCCAACTTGTTTCACTATAAATAAGATAATACAATAACAGTAAGAATATTTTCAACACAAAAGTTCTCTCAAACAAGAGAAAGAAACATACCTTTTTCATAGATATTTAGAATATGTTCCCTCTGGTAACTGGGTTCATGAGTTATGGTCAACAAACAATACGCGCTGCAAGGTACATTGGTCAAAGTTTCATAATTACCTTATCCCACACAAATCGTTTACCTATAACGATTCACTACCCTTATGAAAAATCAATTACATCGGAGCGTTTCCGGGGGCGAATCCACTTTGAATTTGATAAATGTATTGCTTGTGAAGTATGTGTTCGCGTATGCCCGATAGATCTACCCCTTGTGGATTGGAGATTTGAAAAGGATATTAAAAGGAAACAATTGCTTAATTATAGTATTGATTTCGGAGTTTGTATATTTTGTGGTAATTGTGTTGAGTACTGTCCGACAAGCTGTTTATCAATGACTGAAGAATATGAACTTTCTACTTATGATCGTCATGAATTGAATTACAATCAAATTGCTTTGAGTCGGTTACCAATCTCCATAATGGGAGATTACACAATTCAAACAATTAGGAATTCGACTCAAAGTAAAATAGACGAAGAAAAATCTTGGAATTCAAGAACGGTTACTAATTATTAGTTACTAGGATTTTTCTAACAAAAAAGAAAAATCCAATAGTTTTTTATTAACTATAAAGAAAAACGAATAACTACTGCTTATTGCAAATTATTCCTGATTTAAAATGAGAGTAGATTTTCGTGATGTGATTTCTAACTATACAACTTATATACAAAAAAATATCCTAATCCCTTTTTCCTTCCTTGAATCTTTTAGTTTTAGTCAGTTCATGAAAAATTTTATACTATTAATTTCTTCTTATCCATAATGGATTTACCTGGACCAATACATGAGATTCTTGTGCTATTTGGGGGATTTGTTCTTCTACTAGGAGGTCTAGGAGTAGTATTACTTACCAACCCAATTTATTCTGCCTTTTCGCTGGGATTAGTTCTTGTTTGTATATCCTTATTCTATATTTTATTGAATTCCTACTTTGTAGCTGTCGCACAACTTCTTATTTATGTGGGAGCTATAAATGTTTTGATCATATTTGCCGTAATGTTCGTAAATGGCTCAGAATGGTCTAAAAATAAGAATTATTGGACTATTGGAGATGGGTTCACTTCACTCGTTTGTATAACTATTCTTTTTTCACTAATGACTACTATCCCAGATACGTCATGGTATGGAATTCTTTGGACTACAAGATCAAACCAAATAGTAGAACAGGGTCTCATAAATAACGTTCAACAAATTGGGATTCATTTAGCAACTGATTTTTATCTTCCGTTTGAACTCATTTCCATAATTCTTCTAGTTTCTTTAATAGGTGCAATTACTATGGCTCGGCAATAAGAAATACTTAGAATTAGTCAAAATTCTTAGAATTTCAAATCTAAAATAAATAACTAAAGAATCACAATTTTGATTTAGTAAAACCCATCTACTGCCAACAAATACCTTCTTTTCTCTTTTGTTGTGTAACTGTTCTATTCTAATTAATGGAATCGGTTCAATTCTTGTCCTCATATTGAAATGAATCGAGATTGATAAGGAGTTAGTTAATGATGTTTGAGCATGTACTTTTTTTTAGTGTCTATTTATTTTCGATTGGTATCTATGGATTGATCACAAGCCGAAACATGGTTAGAGCTCTAATATGTCTTGAACTTATACTGAATTCAATTAATCTAAATCTCGTAACATTTTCTGATCTATTTGATAGTCGCCAATTAAAAGGAGACATTTTCGCAATTTTTGTTATAGCCCTTGCGGCTGCTGAAGCAGCTATTGGACTATCCATTCTTTCTTCCATCCATCGTAACAAGAAATCAACTCGTATCAATCAATCTAATTTTTTGAATAATTAGACATAAAATCCTCTAAACAAAGGCGCACATATAATAATAATATCAAATATTAAGATGAATAGAAATCAAATACTATTTTCTTATTATTTTATTATTTTATAATATCTATTTTTTGATTAGGTTATTACATAGTATTCTTTTTTACTTATTGAATTTTTGCAATTCATTGATATTGCAATTTGAATATTGCAATAATTTATATTGAAAAGACGATAGCCAATAAATTGGCTAATTCGAATTCGTATGTACAATTTGTATAATTATGATTGTTGAAGCCAAAAATTCAAGTCTCTTGGCTCTTTTCACGCTTTCTCACAAACGGATTAAGAAATATATTGCATTATTTTATTTATTTATTTGTTGAAGTTTGGATAAACCATTGCTTCGTCTGGTGTCTACAATACATATGACTCATATAGTACTAATTTTATTTTTACCAGATCGAAAATTTTTATGTTGAAAAGGAAAATTTATAGATCCAATGTCACATTCCGTAAAAATTTATGATACATGTATAGGATGCACTCAATGTGTACGAGCTTGTCCAACAGATGTATTAGAAATGATACCCTGGGATGGGTGTAAAGCCAAGCAAATTGCTTCCGCGCCGAGAACCGAAGATTGTGTGGGTTGTAAGAGATGCGAATCCGCCTGCCCAACAGATTTTTTAAGTGTCCGCGTTTATTTAGGGCCTGAAACAACCCGCAGCATGGCTCTATCTTATTGATACGTTACAAAAAACTCCACTTGAATCGTCTGATTCCTCTTTACCGAGGAAGCCTGTGCTCGCTTATTTCGAGCACGGGCTTTTCTGGTCAAAACGTATCTTCTCTTTATCACTTTATCATGAGTTATTTTCCTTGGTTAACAATACTTGTTGTTTTGCCGATATTTGCAGGTTCATTAATTTTCTTTTTACCTCATAGGGGAAACAAAATCGTTAGGTGGTATACTATATCTATTTGTTTATTAGAATTCCTTCTAATGACTTATGCATTCTGTTATCATTTCCAATTGGAGGATCCCTTAATCCAATTAAAGGAGGATTCTAAATGGATAGATGTCTTTGATTTCCACTGGAGATTGGGAATCGATGGACTTTCATTAGGATCTATTTTATTGACAGGATTTATCACTACTTTAGCTACTTTAGCAGCTTGGCCAGTTACCCGGAATTCGCGATTATTCTATTTCCTGATGCTAGCAATGTATAGTGGTCAAATAGGATTATTTTCTTCGCGAGACCTTTTACTTTTTTTTATCATGTGGGAGTTAGAATTAATTCCTGTTTACTTACTTTTATCCATGTGGGGGGGAAAGAGGCGTCTGTATTCAGCTACAAAATTTATTTTGTATACTGCAGGCGGTTCCATTTTTTTCTTAATCGGAGTTCTAGGTATGGGCTTATATGGTTCCAACGAACCAAGATTAGATTTGGAAAGATTAATTAATCGATCATACCCTGCAACATTGGAAATACTATTTTATTTTGGCTTCCTTATTGCTTATGCTGTCAAATTGCCGATTATACCCCTACATACGTGGTTACCAGATACCCATGGGGAAGCGCATTACAGTACATGTATGCTTTTAGCGGGAATCCTATTAAAGATGGGAGCATACGGATTGATTCGGATCAATATGGAATTGTTACCTCATGCTCATTATCTATTTTCCCCCTGGTTGGTAATAATAGGAGCGATGCAAATAATCTATGCAGCTTCAACTTCTCTTGGTCAGCGAAATTTCAAAAAAAGAATAGCCTACTCCTCCGTATCTCACATGGGTTTCATAATTATAGGAATTGGTTCCATAACCAACATTGGACTCAATGGAGCTATTTTACAAATACTATCCCATGGATTTATTGGTGCTACACTTTTTTTCTTGGCGGGAACGGCTTGTGATAGAATGCGTCTTGTTTATCTCGAAGAACTGGGGGGGATATCTATCCCAATGCCGAAAATTTTTACCATGTTTAGTAGCTTTTCAATGGCTTCTCTTGCCTTACCAGGAATGAGCGGTTTTGTTGCAGAATTAGTAGTATTTTTTGGACTAATTACTAGTCCAAAATTTCTGTTAATACCAAAAATGCTAATTACTTTTGTAATGGCAATTGGAATGATATTAACTCCTATTTTTTTATTATCTATGTTACGCCAGATGTTCTATGGGTACAAGCTATTTCATGTTCCAAACGCAAATTTGGTGGATTCTGGACCACGAGAACTCTTTCTTTTAATCTGTATCTTTTTACCAGTAATAGGAATTGGTATTTATCCAGATTTTGTTCTCTCGCTATCGGTTGACAAGGTAGAGGCTCTCTTATCCAATTATTATCCTAAATAATTTTTTTTTACTAGTCCGCTCTATATTCCATAGTGGAAAAACCAAATAATTCAGAAAAAAGTAAAAAAGTCTAATTAGATCTATCTCGAATTTTTGAGAACCCTTTGAGAAGGCGTTCAAGGGTTCTCAAATCAAACAAAAATGGAAAAACTTTCATTTCACGAAGGTTTTATGTTATGTAATCATTTAGATGGTAATGTAAATGCACCATAACTATGTAAACCTATTCCTAATAGATTGATACCAAAATAGCAGATCCAAATTATAAGAAATCCTATCGAAGCTACAAGTGCGGAATTCGTACCCTTCCAATTTGGATTTGTTCTACTATGTAAATAAATTGCGAATATGGTCCAAGTAATAAATGCCCAAGTTTCCTTAGGATCCCAATTCCAATAGGATCCCCACGCCTCATTAGCCCATACTGCTCCACAAAGAATACCTATGGTTAAAAGGGTAAACCCTAGGCTAATGACACGATAACTCCAAGAATCCAAACGCTCAATTAATTGATATTTGTAATAATTTGGAAATGAAGGAAAAGAGGTGTTTTTTAAAGCACTTCTTTTTACATAGAAATATTCAATCTCACTAAACTCACTAAAGAAAAATGTTTTATTTAAAACATTTTTTTTCTTTTCTAAAAAGAAATTGAAATTCTTTCGAAATTTAATGATTAGAAGAGCGGCGGATAATAAGGATCCGCACAAAAGAGTTGCATAGCTTAGTAACATCATACTGACATGCATCATTAACCACTGAGATTGTAGAGCAGGTACTAGTATTGTGGATTGATGCATTTCAGTTAAAAGACCCGACGTGGCAAAGCCTTGCGTTAAAATAGTACTTGGCGTAGTTATTGTGCTTAAATCATTTTTAGAGTTCTGTATCTTAGGAATCGTATGAAGAATATACAGAGCCCATGAAAGGAAGATCAATGACTCATATAAATTACTTAATGGAAAATGTCCCGAAGAAGCCCAACGAGAAACTAGGAATCCTGTTATAGAGAAAAAAGTAGCTATCATTCCTTTTTCTGACGAATCACGTAATCCCCCAAGTTCACGAACTAATAAGGTTATCAAATGAATTGTAATCACAATTGAAATGGTTGAGAAAGAGATATGAGTTAGTATATGTTCTAAAGTTGCAAATAGCATAAGGAGAAGGTCCCATTACAAAATAGGAAATTTCGAATTGAATCCATTTTCTAATCTATTGTATTCTTTTTCGAGAATGCCGCCACTCGGACTCGAACCGAGATGCTTGAGCACTGCTTCCTAAGAGCAGCGTGTCTACCAATTTCACCATGGCGGCTAACTTTAAATAATAGGGAAGTTAAAAGAATAATAGTTATTTTCTCGCAAATCGTCGAGATTGGGAGAGTCCATAGAATTTAGGAACATTAGAATCTTCATTAAAATGGACTTCGTTTGGTAGTATCATTGGGGATTTTTTTAACAATAAACTCTTGCTTTGCCCAATAGAAACAAAGCTTGAAAGAGTTGGAACTGTTTTTTCTCAGTTGCAATATAGAACTCATTTTTTTCTAATTAGTTTCTCATTGAAATAAAAAAAAATCTTTCCATCTATCCATTAGAATTTCTATAATTTCATCATTAAATACAAAGAATTTTGGATTTTAGCAAAATTTCTAGAATGAAAGCCCTTATGCTCTTATTAATATGATTTACCAAGCCTAAACCTATTTTTTTGTGGATTTTTGATAAGATAGGTAGAAGTTGTAAGTCCTATTGCAAGAATACTCTACTTTTCATAATAGAATCCTCATAATAAAATATGAGGATTCTATTATGAAAAGTTCGTTGATAGGAAAAGAATACTTAGGACACAGTATACCAAAAACTTTTGTTCTATATATCAGAGGGGTTAGTTCTAAGAATATTGTACCGAGGAATTCGATACATAAAAGTACATTCATTAATTAATCCGAATTATTCATATTAAATAATTGGAATTTCTTTGGGATAGGTCAATTCAGATTATTCCAAAACCAGATTATTTGTTTGTTTGTTGCCCAGAAAAACCCTTTGGTTTTGGATGCTCGCTACCGCTGGAAAATGATCTTGATTTTGCTAAAGAATAAGATTGTACTATGGAAAAATAAGTCTTTTTCTTCCAAAGATTTTTACGAATACGCTTTTTTGACATCGAAGTACGTTTTTTTGGAACTGCCATTCAAAAAGGGGATTACTTTTTTCTAGTTGTATGTGAAAGACATCTATTGCCGCAAATCAATCCTTCTTTCTGTTTTTTCTTAGTATTTATACTTTTTCTTAGTATTTATACTTAGATACTGAACTGAAATTCTGAATTCTTTTTTACTTTATTTTCTCTAATGCGGATAAAACAAGAATTTTTTAGCATATTTTTCATATATATTTTATACTTTGTTTTATTTTATACTTTGTTTTAATAATATAGAATATATACAAAGGTTTTCTATTTAAATTAAATCAATTTATATATTAAGTATACTCCATATATAAATCTACGGCCTATCCCCCATATAAGATGGGGGGATAAAAGGAAGGGAAAATTCAAATAGTTAATTAAGTTCAGAATGGTATTCCATAATGGAATTCCAATCAAAACAAAAAAAAAATACTTAGTCTCTTAAACAAGACATTCTAAAACTTAGGTAATTCTAGTCATTAGGATTTCAGTTCTATATGAAGTAAGGAATATTCGATAATTTCCTATAAACATAGGTTTTCATTGGAATTCAATCAATCAGTTACGAAACATGAGAGCTGCTTCATCTTCATTTTAATAGAAAGAAATACAAAAATGAATAGAAAGTAAAATGATTCAATCCTTTTTTGTATTTTAACAAATATCCTTCTTTAGGTAATAACTAGGTAACAAAGTTATTTAATTAACTTTTTGAATTTAACCAAGTAAACCCATTCTTCATTTTTGATTATTTCAATGAGAGAAATTTGGAAAAATGAAGAATTCCAGTATTTTGTCTTATTCTTATTTTTTGGAATTCCTTCAGAAAGAGATAAGAATTGGTTTGGTGAATCGGAAACAATTTTATTTTATAGAAAAATTTCAAGTAAAAATTGCAATTTCTTTTCTTATGGAACATACATATCAATATGCATGGGTAATCCCTCTTCTCCCACTTCCAGTTATTATGTCAATGGGGTTTGGACTTATTCTTATTCCGACAGCAACAAAAAATCTTCGTCGCATATGGGCTTTTCCTTGTGTTTTACTCTTAAGTATAGCTATGGTATTCTCAGTTCACCTATCTATTCAACAAATAAATGGAAGTTCTATCTATCAATATCTATGGTCTTGGACCGTCAATAATGATTTTTCCTTAGAATTTGGATACTTGATCGACCCGCTTACTTCTATTATGTTAATACTAATTACTACTGTAGGAATCCTCGTTCTTATTTATAGTGACGATTATATGTCTCACGATGAAGGATATTTGAGATTTTTTGTTTATATAAGTTTTTTCAATACTTCCATGTTGGGATTGGTTACTAGTTCCAATTTGATACAAATTTATTTTTTTTGGGAACTTGTGGGAATGTGTTCCTATTTATTGATAGGCTTTTGGTTTACACGGCCAATTGCAGCGAGTGCTTGTCAAAAAGCTTTTGTAACTAATCGTGTAGGGGATTTTGGTCTGTTATTAGGAATTTTAGGTTTTTTTTGGATAACAGGTAGTTTAGAGTTTCGGGATTTGTTCAAAATAGCTAATAACTGGATTCCTAATAATGGGATTAATTCCTTACTTACTACTTTGTGTGCTTTTTTATTATTTCTTGGTGCAGTTGCGAAATCTGCACAATTCCCTCTTCACGTATGGTTACCCGATGCTATGGAAGGACCCACTCCCATTTCGGCTCTTATACACGCAGCAACTATGGTTGCTGCGGGGATTTTTCTTCTAGCTCGACTTCTTCCTCTTTTCATATCCCTACCTTTAATAATGAATTTCATTTCTTTAGTAGGTACAATAACACTCTTCTTAGGAGCTACTTTAGCTCTTGCTCAGAGAGATATTAAAAGAAGCTTAGCCTATTCTACAATGTCTCAATTGGGTTATATGATGTTAGCTCTAGGTATAGGTTCTTATCAAGCTGCTTTATTCCATTTGATCACTCATGCTTATTCGAAAGCTTTATTGTTCTTGGGATCCGGATCCATTATTCATTCAATGGAACCTCTTGTTGGATATTCACCAGATAAAAGTCAGAATATGGTTCTTATGGGTGGTTTAAGAAAATACGTTCCAATTACAAGAACTACTTTTTTATGGGGTACGCTTTCTCTTTGTGGTATTCCACCTCTTGCTTGCTTCTGGTCCAAAGATGAAATCCTTAGTAATAGTTGGTTGTATTCACCCTTTTTTGGAATAATAGCCTCTTTTACTGCAGGATTAACTGCGTTTTATATGTTTCGGATATATTTACTTACTTTTGATGGGTACCTGCGTGTTCATTTTCAAAATTACAGTAGCACTAAAGAGGGTTCGTTGTATTCAATATCCTTATGGGGAAAAAGGATACCCAAAGGAGTGAATAGAGATTTCATTTTATCAACAACGAAGAGTGGAGTTTCTTTTTTTTCACAAAATATATCCAAAATTCATGGTAATACAAGAAATAGGATAGGGTCCTTTAGTACTTCCTTTGGGGCTAAAAACACTTTTGTCTATCCTCATGAAACGGGAAATACTATGCTATTCCCTCTTTTTATATTACTGCTTTTTACTTTGTTCATTGGATCCATAGGAATCCATTTTGATAATGGAGTAATGGATAATGGAATAGCAGAGTTAACCATATTATCAAAGTGGTTAACTCCCTCAATAAACCTTTTCCAGGAAAGTTCTAATTCTTCCATAAATTCATATGAATTTATCACTAATGCAATTTCTTCTGTAAGTCTAGCTATGTTTGGTCTATCCATAGCATATATCTTCTATGGATCCGCTTATTCCTTTTTTCAGAATTTGGATTTAATAAATTCTCTTGTAAAAGAGAGTCCGAAAAAGTTTTTTTCGGATCAAGTAAAAAAAAAGATATACAGTTGGTCATATAATCGTGGTTATATAGATATTTTCTATACTAGGGTCTTTACCCTGGGTATAAGAGGATTAACTGAACTAACGCAGTTTTTCGATAAGGGTGTCATTGATGGAATTACCAATGGAGTAGGTCTTGCTGGTTTTTGTATAGGAGAAGAAATTAAATATGTAGGGGGAGGGCGAATATCGTCTTATTTATTCTTTTTTTTATGTTATGTATCCGTGTTCTTATTCTTTTTTCTTTCTTAACTTAAGGAATTCCCCCGTCTCCTGCCTAAAGAGCCCCCTTATTCCCCTTCCTATCTTCTTCCCCCATCTCTCCCCCTTTTCTACCATCTCTCTCTTTTTCTATATTTTTCTATACTCCCTCATTGTATAAT